CCAATGCTTTATTTCTGTCCTAGTTGATCCTGATTCGACATTAGAAGTATATTGATTGTTCCCCAATAACCGAATACTTTTTTCTGTAAATACTGCATATTTGATTCCATCCATAAATCCATTTTCTTCCCTATGAGTTCCAGTATCGATAAGAATTCTAGTTCTTACTGTTCATATGTTATGGTATGAATATACCATACCAATTCGCTATGTATGGATGATGAGATTCCATTGATACAGAGCCAATTCCAATAGACTTATTGAATGTTCCCATTGGCGTGCATCCAGCAGGAATTGAACCTACGAATTTGCCAATTATGAGTTGGGCGCTTTAACCATTCAGCCATGGATGCTTCACAGGGATCGTCGTACATCGTGAATAACCAAATTCCAATTGAAATGAAATCTTTAGGAGGAATCAATGAAACGACATCAATTCAAATCCTGGATATTCGAATTGAGAGAGATCAAGAATTCTCACTATTTCTTAGATTCATGGATCAAATTCGATTCAGTGGGATCTTTCACTCACATTTTTTTCCACCAAGAACGTTTTATGAAACTCTTTGACCCCCGAATTTGGAGTATCCTACTTTCACGTGATTCACAGGGTGCAACAAGCAATCGATATTTCACGATCAAAGGTGTAGTACTGCTTGTAGTAGTGGTCCTTATATCTCGTATTAACAATCGAGAGATGGTTGAAAGAAAAAATCTCTATTTGATGGGGCTTCTTCCTATACCTATGAATTCCATTGGACCCAGAAAGGAGACATTGGAAGAATCTTTTTGGTCTTCCAATAGAAATAGGTTGATTGTTTCGCTCCTGTATCTTCCAAAAAGGAAAAAGATTTCTGAGAGTTGTTTCATGGATCCGCAAGAGAGTACTTGGGTTCTCCCAAGAAAGAAAAAGCGTATCATGCCTGAATCTAACCGGGGTTCGCGGTGGTGGAGGAACCGGATCGGAAAAAAGAGGGATTCTAGTTGTCAGATATCTAATGAAACCGTAGCTGGAATTGAGATCTCATTCAAAGAGAAAGATAGCAAATATCTGGAGTTTCTTTTTTTATCCTATACGGATGATCCGATCCGCAAGGACCATGATTGGGAATTGTTTGATCGTCTTTCTCCGAGGAAGAAACGAAACATAATCAACTTGAATTCGGGACAGCTATTCGAAATCTTAGGGAAAGACTTGATTTGTTATCTCATGTCTGCTTTTCGTGAAAAAAGACCAATTCAGGGGGAGAGTTTCTTCAAACAACAAGGAGCTGGGGCAACTATGCAATCCAATGATATTGAGCATGTTTCCCATCTCTTCTCGAGAAACAAGTGGGGTATTTCTTTGCAAAATTGTGCTCAATTTCATATGTGGCAATTCCGCCAAGATCTCTTCGTTAGTTGGGGGAAGAATCAGCACGAATCGGATTTTTTGAGGAACGTCTCGAGAGAGAATTGGATTTGGTTAGACAATGTGTGGTTGGTAAACAAGGATCGGTTTTTTAGCAAGGTACGGAATGTATTGTCAAATATTCAATATGATTCCACAAGATCTATTTTCGTTCAAGTAACGGATTCTAGCCAATGGAAAGGATCTTCTTCTGATCAATCCAGAGATCATTTCGATTCCGTTAGAAATGAGAATTCAGAATATCACACATTGATCGATCAAACAGAGATTCAGCAACTAAAAGAGAGATCGATTCTTTGGGATCCTTCCTTTCTTCAAACGGAACGAACAGAGATAGAATCAGATCGATTCCCGAAATGCCTTTTTGGATCTTCCTCCATGTCCTGGCTATTAACGGAACCTGAGAAGCGGATGAATAATCATCTGCTTCCGGAAGAAATCGAAGAATTTCTTGGGAATCCTACAAGATCAATTCGTTCTTTTTTCTCTGACAGATGGTCAGAACTTCATCTGGGTTCGAATCCTACTGAGAGGTCCACTAGAGATCCTAAATTGTTGAAGAAAAAACAAGATGTTTCTTTTGTCCCTTCCAGGCGAGCGGAAAAGAAAGAAATGGTTGATATATTCAAGATAATTACGTATTTACAAGATACCGTCTCAATTCATCCTTCGGAACCAGATCCGGGATGTGATATGGTTCCGAAGGATGAACCGGATATGGACAGTTCCAATAAGATTTCATTCTTGAACAAAAATCCATTTTTTGATTTCTTTCATCTATTCCATGACCGGAACAAAGGGGGATACGCGTTACGCCACGATTTTTTTGAATCAGAAGAGAGATTCCCAGAAATGGCGGATCTATTCACTCTATCAATAACCGAGCCAGATCTGGTGTATCATAGGGGATTTGCCTTTTCTATTGATTCCTACGGGTTGGATCAAAAAAGATTCTTGAATGAGGTATTCAACCCCAGAGATGAATCGAAAAAGAAATCTTTATTGGTTCTACCTCCTCTTTTTTATGAGGAGAATGAATCTTTTTCTCGAAGGATCAGAAAAAAATCGGTCCGGATCTACTGCGGGAAT